AATTACATGAGTTTCAAACTTTTTGTTTTATCTTTTCTCCCACCTTCAAAAGAATAAAGCGTAGGTGTTCTACACAATTTTCTGCAAGGTAACTATCTCGGTTTCATATAGAAATTTCTATTTATATAGAATCTTTGAAAAAGACCTTCTCTCATAAGAAAGAAAAGGCTTACTATCTTTGGGATCTGATGCTACACCGCTGCTCAATACTTTAGGGGGTCGACTCCATTACATAAGTGGATTCCTAGCTTTTGTCTCATATTATGACATTAAGTAAGCAGTTCTTATTGTATCGGCAAAAATTTCGCTAATTGATCTTTACGGTGCTTCCTCTATCAATTAGATCCTTTATCCATAGAATAAAGTATCTAGGCATATTTCTTTTTTCATATTTCGATTTCTATGAAGTTTATTTCTTTGCTACAGCTGATAAAAATCGTTGTTTTGGACGATGCCATATGTAGAAAGCCTATTTTTTTTTTTTTTTTTTTACTAGTAGATTTTGCTCTTTCTTTCCTTTTTCTTTCTATAGTGTAGATAGTCGCACGTAATGACAGATTACGGCCATATTATTAAAAGCTTGTGGTAAGAAAGGGTTTCGTTCTAATGCCCGAAAATAATATTCCAAAGCTTTTGTGTGTTCTCCATTACTTGTGTGAATAAGGCCTATATTATAGAGTATATAACTTCTATCATAGGGATCGATTTCTAGTCGCATAGCTTCATAATAATTCTGTAAAGCTTCCGCATAATTTCCTTCGGATTGAGCAGACATCCGTTACGGTCGTTATTCGATTCAAAGAATCTCCGTTCCAGAACCGTACGTGAGGTTTTCATCTCATACGGCTCCTCCCTTATGTGCATAATAAGCCTAATACATAGAATCAAAAAGGAGTGAAATATTCTCATTATGAACTGAGCGGGGCTAGTGTTTTTACAAGAAATCTCTAGCCAACCTTCCTGCAAAAGATCGTTTCTTAACATCCAAGATGTTGGTACTAGATAAAAATATAAAAATGTTACGTTAACTCCAACAATTTCTTTGTCCTCAACATCCCTTAATTTCTAGGAATTAGTCACTTCAACAGTCTTCGATGGTTATATGGGTATCCAAAGCACGAATGAGATGGATATTTGTTGTCCCAACCATTCTTCTTAGTCCCGATCCCAATAAGGAAAAGGGGAAATTTAGAGCAAAGTTTTCGTGTTGTTGATTCCTAAGCGTAGTGCTTCTTCCTCTATGCCGCCTAGTGGTACTAGTGGAGCAGTATTAACCTGCAATAGATAACCCATAGCCATAGGTGTAACCTTTTCGCTCAATGCTAGAATCGACAATTGAAACATCTGAGGCTGCATTAATCGGGGATACACGACAGAAGGAATGTTTTTTTAGAAACTTCACCTTCAATAAACGTAGAGTTTTTTTCAAATCTTTCTATCCCGGCTAATGTGTCTTTCTCCTAAAACTCGACGCGGTAAATAAAAGAAATCAAATCACACCATCTCTGTAATAAGTAAATGCCTCTTTTTCTCCTGAAGTTGTCGGAATTATTCGTAATAAGATATTGGCTACAATTGTAAAGGTCTTATCAATCAAATTTCCAGTTATCCGGGATCTAGGCATAGGTAGCAATCCATTTTAAAATTTCTTTTAATTACCTCTCGTTAGAAAACGATCCTACAAAAAAAGTAATTATACAGTACGAAATAACATAAAAACAGACTTAACTCATAAAAAAAGATAGACCGCGTGTTCGAGTCGTTCCAATCCCGTTATTTTAGCCGGTATAGATATCAGAAAAAGACGGGAACGTCATCTTCGCAAACAGCAAACATAAATAGATATATATCTTTATTGTTTATTGTTTTTAAGAAAAAGTTTTTCACAAAAAAAAAATTTCTTTATCCCCCTAGCCCCGAAGGAAAAGTCTTTCTTTGATTAAATGATTAAAAGTTTTCTATTTTTTATAGTTTATAGTTAGAATTAATTGTACGTACCGTACCTATCCAACATCTAATCTAATATATATGATACTAAATTCTATATGATAATAAATACAGTTGGAATAATTACATCAATAGTTGCAGTGACAGTTATCTTCATTCTCAAATCGGGATTGACTCGCGATTCACTCGCTTTCGGGGCCATAATCATTATCCTAATCATTATGTAGGAGAGATGGCCGAGTGGTTGAAGGCGTAGCATTGGAACTGCTATGTAGGCTTTTGTTTACCGAGGGTTCGAATCCCTCTCTTTCCGCACCTTCACCTAATTTATCAATGTTACTGAAATGCTATTGACCGCAATATATCAAATCACCTAACAATGGATACCCTTATTCCAAGAGTTCTATCTTTCTTTGATATGGATTCTCTATTCCTAATTTCTGTGGAACAGAAAATACGAGTGGACAAGGAATGAAAATGCCCCTATCATTCTAGGATATATCAATGGGATAAAAATCCCCCAAGAAAACCCATACCTTTTGTCTCTTTACTTAGGTGACAGGGGACAAAATTGTTCGAACCCTTGTTATTTTAGTTAGGTTTAAGTCTGACGAGAATAATATTCTACAACTAACAATTCATTTATTTTCAAGCCAATCCATTTACTATCTATTATGTGATTGACCAATCCTTTATATTGGAATGGGTGAAGAGTCAAATGTTTTGGCAATTCCTCCTGGGGGAATGAATCAAGAGAATTTTGAATCATAACTCTAGATTTTTGTTCATCCTTCGCTGTAATAATATCGCGGGGTTTGCAGCGATAACTTGGTATATCTACTATACGATCATTAACTAAAATATGTCTATGGTTAACTAATTGGCGGGCTCGAGGAATAGTTGACGCCATACCTAATCGAAAAAGGATGTTATCCAAACGCATTTCAAGTAATTGTAGTAAAACCTGACCTGTTGACCCTTTGGCTTTTGCGGCGATACGAACGTATTTAAGCAATTGTCGTTCTGTAAGACCATAATGAAAACGCAATTTTTGTTTTTCTTCTAAACGAATACGATATTGAGATTTTTTACCGGCGCGCGATTGATTTCTAAGATCGCTCCCGGCTCTAGGCCTTTTACTAGTTAGTCCCGGTAAAGCCCCCAGACGGCGTATTTTTTTGAAACGAGGCCCTCGGTAACGTGACATAAAGACTCCTTATTTTCTTTATTTTATTGAAATTTCATAAACCTAAATTAAAACTGAACTAAAGGATAAATATGATAAATGAGGCAAAATCTACTGTAGTATTATACTACAAAAAATACTGATATACTACAAATGAGATGGATTCTATCAATATCCGGACCTTATTGTATATATACAAAGTATACACAAAGAATGTATATAGAATAAAAAAAAAAAAATAGAAAAAAAAAGCCAGCTATCGGAATCGAACCGATGACCATCGCATTACAAATGCGATGCTCTAACCTCTGAGCTAAGCGGGCTCACATAACAGAAATTGTACATGCACAGGAATTTAGTAAACTACTGGAACCTTAGCTATTCACTTTTCATTCGTAGTAATTAATAATTAAATTAAATGAATATAGAAAAATGAACTGAATATATAAAAAAAAAAGAAAAGAATTGACCGTTCGAGTATTCAAAATTGCACAATAAAAATGATTCGAAGAAAAACATATAGAATAAATGTGGTATATATGCATCTATATTGAATTATTGAATTGCGGATACAGAAATGATAGAATGATTTCTGATTAGACCAAATTAGGGGTCCAAAATAGATATGAAAGAGGCTAGACAAGAAATCAAATAAAATATTAAAATAAGAGGAAACACTATTCTAGGAATATAGGAATATAGGAATCGGTATCTAATGACTTTAACAGTTCCAGTAGAATAGAATAGAAATGAAAGAAAAAAGGGAATGACATAATAACATAATAATAAGATTTGAATCTCAAAACACAAAACAAAGAGGGGATATGGCGAAATTGGTAGACGCTACGGACTTAATTGAATTGAGCCTTAGTATGGAAACTTACTAAGTGATAACTTTCAAATTCAGAGAAACCCCGGAAAAAAAAGGGGCAATCCTGAGCCAAATCCTATTTTTCGAAAACAAACAAAGGTTCATAAAGACAGAATAAGAATACAAAAGGATAGGTGCAGAGACTCAATGGAAGTTGTTCTAACAAATAGAGTTGACTGCGTTGCATTAGTCAAGTACAAGTAAGGGAATCCTTCTGCTAAAGTTAAAATTCCAGAAAAAAAGAAAGGTAAAGTAAAGTATAACCCTATATACATAATACATAGGCATACGTACTGAAATACTATCTCAAATGATTAATGACAACCGACCCAAATCTGTATTTTTTTCTATGTTATATGAAAAATGAAATAATTAATAATTCAAATATCAAATAATAATAAAAAAAAAAACATTGCTTTGATTTGAATCGATTCCAAGTTGACGAAAGGATCGAATATTCATTGATCAGATCATTCACCCCAGAATCTGCTGATTAATTGGACGAGAGTAAAGATAGAGTCCCATTCTACATGTCAATATCGACAACAAAGAAATTTATAGTAAAAGGAAAATCCGTCGACTTTAGAAATCGTGAGGGTTCAAGTCCCTCTATCCCCAAAAAGGGGCCCACCCGACTCCCTAATTGTTTATCTTATTCTCTCTTTTCGTTAACGATTCAAAATTCGTTATCTTTCTCATTTATTTTTCTCATTTATTCGAGTTTTTCACAAATGTATCCGGGCTGCATTTTTTCTTTTCATTTCTTTTCACAAGTTTTGTGATAGATAGGATAGACATCCAAACGAACTTCTTTGAGTAAAACAAGGAATCCCTTTTAAAATAAAATTGGAATGATTAACAATGATAAGACTTTAGAATAGCTTTAGAATATCTTTTTTTTTTTATTGACTTTTATTGACATAGACTCAAGTCATTTACTAAAATTAGAAAGAAGGCGCGTCGGAAATGGTCGGGATAGCTCAGCAGGTAGAGCAG